CTTCTTTCTATATAGGAGTCCGTTTGGAAATCGTCCGCCCTGCGCGCACCCCCCGAGTATAGGATTCAACAGGAATCGCACAAGGTAGATTGATAGAAACCTCTGGTAAAATACCCACCAGTACCCGTAACCCAGCAAAGAAAGTACATTACATTAGGTATTGGCGACTTACCCCCATTCAGTGACTTTGGCACTGGACGTTCTCAAAATGGGTACTATCGGGTCGGATGAATTAGAGAATAGACAGACGTCTGTTGGCATTCCAGCCTTCCTTCTCCTTTCAGGGCCTATCCGCCGAAAGAGGATCGTACCTCTCGGTCGTGAATATCTGAATAGGACGAACCCGCCTCCGTGGATATCTTTGCTTCGGAACAAAGCAATTAGAATTAGGCTCGGTCAACTGGAATGTGTATTATCCATATGGGAGATCTTCCAATTGAGGAGATCCATCGACCTGAGACGAAGAGAAAGGTCTATCTATCTTCTTTAGTTATTCAATGAAACCAATGATTCGTTATTGGAGCAGATAGCAACAACCATTTCAGCGGACATGCGTATTTTCCGATGGATTTACATGGTTTCATTAGTAGAAATTGTTTGATGTAACGAGTAATAGGCTCTTTCGCCGTTCAAGAATTCTTGTTTAGGCAGTTCATATCATCCACACATAGTGATCTAAGATTTCAATTCTTCCATGTTTCAGCAGTAGCATATTGTTCCATGGAGCTAAGGCCAAAAAGATGGAAGAAACAAGTGTTTCCACGACTCTACCATCCGGCCAATTCTGTTCCACTTAATCCCCTTTTCTTTTAATGGGCACATATCTTTACGGCTAAGGAATGGGGAATCTTTCTCCTGTTACATGAATCAAATGTTTCATTTCATCCGGGAAAAGCCATCTCTTTCTCAACAATGTCTTTGTCATTTGATCCAATAGCGTTCCGTTAGATAGGAACAGATTTGATAAATACTGATAACTCTCGGATAGAGTATTAGAACGGAAAGATCCATTAGATAATGAACTATTGGTTCTAAACCATCTCTGGCGATGAATCAACAATTCGAAGTGCTTTTCTTGCGTATTCTTGACGAACCAGCGTTTATATATAGATGTAGGAGGATTTGTTTGGGAAGCAATAAGCCCTTTTGACATCTCTTCATCTGCAAAGAATTCTCGACGTGAAAACATAGAGGCAGAGGGCTGATCTTTGAATAGGGAAAAGAATGGATCCGCAGGGTCCCAAATGAATTGGCTTGTTCGAAAAAAGCCTTGTTCTTTGGAAAATCTATCTCGTGTCTGGTACTGCATGGTTCCACTCTGCAAGAACTCCGAATCATTCTCTTGAAGCTCATCCTCTTTATGATAAATGATCCATTTACCCCGAAATGACCCAGTCCAATAGGGAAATCCCAATTCAGTGGGCCTTTCGATACAATCAAATAGATTGCCACAAGGGCGCCATATTCTAGGAGCCCAAACTATGTGATTGAATAAATCCTCCTCTATCTGTTGCGGATCGAGGGCCCCTTCCCCTTCTTCAAACTCCGATTCGTATTTTTCATATAGAAATCTCTGATCAACGATAGAACAAGATCCATTTTGCATCATATCTAACTGATTCCTTGGTTCGGACCGAAGAAGTAATGTCACTCGATTATTATCAAACTGACTGCAATATTTTTCTGTCCGTGAGGATCCCGCCAGAGCCAGAGCGCCTTCTACTTCTAATAGTAAGAATAGTAATAGGCCATGAACTAGATCAGAATCATTCTCAACGAATCCATAAGAAGTGATCCAATTTTTTTCATCGTATCTGGATGAAGACCAAAGATCTTGAGCGACCGATCCGGCAGAACAACTCAAAAGATAAAGAAGTATCGTGAATTTCTTCATGCTCGTTCCAAGTTCGAAGTACCATTTGTACAAATAAGAATCCCCTTCCTTACATGATTTCTTCTTCATATAGATAGATATAGGATCTATGGGGCAATTACTTAGAAGTACATTTTGTGTAACAGCCCTTCCTATCTGATAGAAAAGGATCCCATGATCCTGAACCGATCTTATCTGGGATCGAAAATCCCAAGTTTTTCTATGAAGAGCTGATCTAATTGTATTAGTTTCTATAATGGATTTCTTCTGTGTAATACTAATTGATAGGGCCTCATTGATAAGTGCTACAAGATCTCGCGCATTGGAACCCATGGTTATGGACCCGAATCCGTTAGTATGGAACATCTTCTTTTCCAAGTGAAATCCCCTAGTATATGAAAGAATGAAAAAGTGCTTTCGTTGTTGTGGAAGAAAAAGCCTTCGTATCTTAATGCATGTATTTAATTTATTCGGAGCTATTAGAGCGGGATCCACTTTTTGGGGAATATGAGTCGAAGCAATAACAAGAATCTTTCCAGTGGAACATCTTTCACAATCCCTGGAGAGATAGTTCTCTAATAGACCGAGGGATAAGTAATTCGACTCATTCACATGCAGATCATGAAT